TAGAGATAGGGGACATAATTCACATGGATATAGTAAGTCTCGCTTGGGCTGCTTTGATGGTAGTCTTTACATTTTCCCTTTCACTCGTAGTATGGGGAAGAAGTGGACTCTAGGGATACTACTAATTGATCTAGGGATACTACTAATTGAGTTGAGAAATGCAACTCTATCAATTCTTTTATAGATCGTTCCGTAAAGACTTTTTAATTTAACTATTTTAAATTTTAAATTGAACAATTTATAGTGAAATATTGAAATTGAATTCAATAATTGAATTCAATTTCAAAATTCTATTCGATTCGATATGAATAATATTTGAATAATACCCTTTTAATCATAATCAAATAAATATTTTAATGATTCCAGTGTTCATAGTTCAAAAGTAAAAAGAATACAAATGATAGGAAAGTTATTCCAACCGAATTCTTCCTAAATTCTTTATTATGATAAACCGGCTCTTATCAGAGTTATATATGGATAATAAGGAACAGCGGGACCTTTTTTACTTTTTATTTGTTTGCCTTTTTCTGGTTCAAAGACAAAAGAAAGTAGTTCTTTTTTTAGTTATTTAAAAGTTATTAAATTAAGATTTTCTACGGGAAATAAAATAGACATAGTGATTCTCTAAGGGGATACTCCGCATACTAAGATATTTTCTTGGAGAAGTCACGTATTGCGTACTTAGTACTTAGTTTAGTATTTTTTTTTATTCTTTTCATTGATTTGATTATTTCAATGGATTCCGGGATTCATATTGACAATAATCAGAAATCCAGGAATTAGAATCATAAGAGTAAGAGGCGCCTTTCAACTATTCCAGATTAATTGGAACCAACACAAATCAAACATATGAAAAAAAGAAATCCAATTTGAACCTTATCTACATTCCATATAGATAATTAATATCTATTGTCTAGATATCTATCTATATATGAAGATGACATTCTAGATTGATCCATATTAAGCCCAGTACCACTTTATATATTATATACTAGTATACTAGAATAACAAAAATGGATAGTATGGTAGTAAATATATTACTTTCTACCATACTATCGGGTCTCATAGAATCCTGCTGATTCTAGTTCGCTCATTTCAGCTAAAACACAAAATTGGAATTATTTTCATTTTATTTCGTTAATTCTTGATATTGATAAGAACTAAGAAGTCAAGTTTCATTCAAATTAATCACTTTGACTAACAGTTTTTACATATATTATAAGTAAAAAAGCAGTAGGAACTAGAATGAACAGTGCAGTAGCAATAAATGCGAGAATATTTACTTCCATAATGTCATCGTTTCGTTTTTCTTTACTTCACAATAATTCGGGATTTAATCCCATAAGAGATGATAAATCTTTCGCCTCTAAATTCAATGGGATGAATTCCATCTCGATGATATCAAATCAGATCAATATCATGAATAACAATATCTGAACTCTCAAATCGATTTATCGTCGAGAATTGAATAGTATAACATAGAAAGATCATTTATTCATACCAAATCCAAAAATGTATTCCTGACCCAATCGAAAATTTTCTTACTTTGTTACTTTAATTTATCATTCTTTTCCATTCTTTCTTTTCTATAAAACTATCTCCTTCCTTATACAATCATCTGACTAAGTATCATCTAATCCTCTTTAAACTTACATAAGTTACAAACAAAAAAAAGTGCGATAAAGATAAGTCCTAGTACAGTATAAAAAAAAAATCGAATATTCTACCAAATTCACTTTTTTATAGTTTGTTTTTTCTTCGGCATAAATCCTTAAAAAAGATTATCGATTTCCTCTCTCTATAAGAGAGGCAGGGTCCTTATTTGATTTTTCTTTTATTAATATACTCTTTACTTGATTGAATTAGGAATGGGATCCATATAATATATCAAAACTTCAGTGTACAATTTGAATGAGATAGATTGTTTCAAATAATTGAGGTTACACAAAATCAGAGCCAAAAAAGAAAAAGAAGAGACTTTTCCGATTAAAAGGATTTTATCAAAAGAATTTAAGTCATTTTGTACCGTACAAATAAGAATTCCATTTGTGTATGTGCTACCGGGAAAGATAGGGTACTCGATTCGATTTCATTATACGGATCGGGAGGAATCGAAAAGGCAAAATTCAGTGAGGTAGCTCTTGGAATCCTGAAGATGATGCTACCAATAATTGTACTAATCCACATGTGTCTTTATCCATCTCTATCGATACTAGTTGAAGAAATGAAATGAAAATGACCCTATTTGTATTTGCTTTGATCAAAAACGAAAATAAAGAAAATAAATTATATAAAATAATATTAATATTAAGGATCCACTTTGGGAATGAAATTCTACTATTTGTACCCCTTATTACAGATTATAGAAAATGAATTGATGTATTTTTTTTATTGGATTATTGGTTATTTGTCGGGACTGACGGGGCTCGAACCCGCAGCTTCCGCCTTGACAGGGCGGTGCTCTGACCAATTGAACTACAATCCCAGGGAAACGAAATAC